GAATCGAGAACAGCATAGAGTTTCCCTTTTTTAGCACACACAATTGAATGTTCAAAAAGGAATTCGCAAATATTTTTTTTTTTTTAGTCTAATTTATAAAATAGAATGGAATTGCGTACGTAATAGTCATAGGAGTAATCTTTAGGAAGTACATGCCAATATAACTATCCATATATCACATCATTTATCATAATTGAACCTGGTGCAACATAGGTTAGGTCACACTCTATCATAATGTCTATATGTCTATTTTCTCTTCATATTCAATTAACAATTCAAGCACGATGAAGGGATATGTGCATAAAAAAAAGACCCGGGCTCGGTATCCCGCGTATAAAAATTGATGTTCTGGGGTTTACATATACACATATATTTTATTATAATTGAAAATGATTAGTCGTAAATCAATTGGATTTTGCATTCATTAAGGGAATACAAATGGAGATACAAATTTCAGAGTTGTTCGCTAATTCAAAGTAAGAAAAGTAAGTAAGCGTAACTAAAGAGTAATGAGTAAATAGTTAATGAAGTAAAAAGTGAATTATTTTAATTTGCCCTGCGTCTGTGACCGGGGCCGGGAATCTTTTCACTTTTCTATAGACCTATTAAATCTATAGAAAAGTGAAAAGAGAAGGTACATTTTTAAACGACGTGTGTTTTGAGAGAAAATCAATCGAATAAAAGAATATAAAAAAGATCTAAGAAAAAAGAGGAAGTTTTTTTTTTTTTTGTAAAAGGATAAGTACAATGGGATTCAAGATCCAAAAATAAAAAAAAAAATAATAAGAAAGGAAAAAATTCAAATAAAAACGAGGAGAGGAATAGAATCTAAGAATATAGATAAAAATTTTATATATTTTGGATTTGGATGAAATTTGGCGGCATGGCCAAGTGGTAAGGCGGGGGACTGCAAATCCTTTATCCCCAGTTCGAATCTGGGTGTCGCCTGATCAACAAAAAAGACTTGGAATTTATTCATCCTGTTGATCGAACTTGACGAATTCTTGCCCTGCAAAAGAAGGAACTAGGTCTGTCGATACTTGATTTTGAGAACCCGTAGGGCCTATCTCTATCTATAAATGTCATCAAAATCTGGGTTATTAGTGTGGCTCAAACAGGTACCAATAAATCTGAAGCAAACCCATCTTCTTAATGATTGGTTTGGGCTATTCTGAATGGAATAAAATAAAAGAAAGAGTGAGAATTCATTTTAGACATCAGAACTATGATCGGAAGTCTTGGTATCTAAGGGTTCCTAAGAAACACTCCATTTTGACTCCTAAGGTTAAATAAAGTATTCTAAAAAAGACCATAAAGAGAATTCTATACCTTTCTTAATAGTGTCTACTAAGTATGTCTACAATGAAATTAGATTGGATAGGCTGATAGGAAATTCATTTAATAATTGTGGAAAGAACTAAAGATACTTTGTATCCAGAGCCACTAGAGGTTCTGAGTGCTCATAAATTGAATCAGAATGGTTAAATGGCTATTCTTTTCTTCTATTTCATTATCTTCTCTTTTTATTGAATTTATTTGTCTTTTTTATATTCATATTATCTTACTTTTTACTCTTTAATATTACTAATCTTCTTATATTATTCTTTTCTTTATATTTGATTTATTATTTTTCTATTTTTTTTCTTTCCAAATTTAATAATAATGAATAAGAAATAATTGGAAATATAGGAACTTTTTATGAGTGGATTTTTTCATCAATAGCCATAAGTAAGAATCCTATTTTTACTCTGCACCATTGATTCGACTATGATTATGAATCAATAATGGAATAATCTTTTCATTTCATAGAGATAGGGGACATCATGCACATGGATATAGTAAGTCTAGCTTGGGCTGCTTTAATGGTAGTGTTTACATTTTCTCTTTCACTTGTAGTATGGGGAAGGAGTGGGCTTTAGAACTAGGAGTCTTACTAATTTAGTAGTTTACTAAAGAATCTAATTCTATCAATTGTGATCGTTTTGTAAAAGCTGAAAAAAAAAAGAAATACCTTAACTAGGTTTAGTTTATCTATATTCATTTATCTATATAATATTAGTATTATAGTATTAGATTTATATTTTCTATTGAATTCTCTTTCATATTTTTCCTCTTTTTCTTTTATTATAATTATAATGAATTCTTTCGATGGACCTCCATATCCATAAGCGTAAGAATAGATATGAAAAATAAGGAATTCAAGCAGTTGGTCTTGAGATTATTTGGAAATGCAGACAAATGGATGTAGAGAAAAAGGGAGTGCTATTTCATTTTGATGTACGTCGAATATATATTCTTATTAGATATTAGATATATATTGTCAATTTATCTAAAAGCTTCTTTCATACTCAATTGTATAGTGTGGTAGAAAGAGCTATATATATATAGCTCTTTCTACCACACTATCTCTGATAATTTTGATCCACATTGAATTTCAGACTGAAATAGAGTTTTAAACCCTTTCATTTATTCAATAATTGATAAAAATGAAGAATTCAAA